TTAAGAATAAGCTAAGTTAAGCTTTTGGGCTCATACCTCAAATATAAAGATATCCCTTTTCTTAATAAAGTGCCTGATTAAAAGGATTATTCTGATAGGATAAATTATGTAAATTTTTACCTTTATTATATTTTTTAGAATTAAACTAAACCTGATAATATCAAAAATTATCGTGCATCTTACACTAAAATATATTTTTCAAAAAACTGAACTTAAATTTCTTTTTATTATTTTATTTTATATTTTTTTTTATATAAATTCTAATAAAATATTTTTTATTTTTATTCTATTTTTTAGAACTTTAATTTCTATTTCATCTAATTCTTGATTAGGATGTTGAGTAGGATTAGAAATTAATCTTTTAAGATTTATCCCCCTAATTTCTAATACAAAAAATTTACTAAATACAGAAGCAGCATTAAAATATTTTCTTACCCAATCTATTGCATCAATTAATTTTTTATTTTCTATTTTATTTAAAATAATTTTATTCAAAAATTTTGAAATAGACAATTTTTTGTCAATTATAATTAATTCATCCCTTCTTATAAAAATAGGATCAGCCCCTTTTTATTTCTGATTCCCTAATATTATAGAAGGATTATCATGAATAAATTGTTTTATTCTAATAACTTGACAAAAAATTTCCCCAATAATTCTTTTATCCTATTATATAAATAATAATTTTATTATAATTATTATAATTTTAAATGTATTAATTGGAGCTTTTAGAGGATTTAATCAAACCTCTATTCGTAAATTAATAGCTTTTTCTTCAATTAATAATTTAGGATGATTAATAGCAAGATTAATAATTAGTGAAAATATTTGACTTTTATATTTTACTTTATATTCATTTTTTAATATAATTTTATGTTTCTTATTTTCAATATTAAATATTTTTTTTATTAATCAAATTATAAATTTTAATTTAATTTCTTTTGTCAAAATTTCATTATTAATTAATTTTTTTTCTTTAGGTGGATTACCACCATTTTTAGGATTTTTCCCTAAATGAATTATTATTAATTTTTTAATAAATAAATATATATATATTATTACATTTTTATTTATTATATCAAGATTAATTATATTATTTTTTTATATTCGAATTATTTATCTTTCATTTTTATTAAATTTTTTTAAATTAAAATGATTTAAAATTAAAATTAAAAATAATTTTTTTTTATTAATTAATTTTTTTTCTTTTATTTCTTTAACAGGTTTAATTCTTAATACTTTTTTATTTTTTTAAGGTTTTAAGTTAAATTAAACTAATAGTCTTCAAAATTATTTATAAAGAAATTCTTTAAGCCTTAGAAATTTTTTCACCTTAAAATTTGCAATTTTATATCATAAATGACTATAAGACTAATAATAAAAGAGAAATTTCTCGTTAATAAATTTACAATTTATCGCTTATACCTCAGCCATTTTATTAGCGAAAATGAATATATTCAACTAATCATAAAGATATTGGAACTTTATACTTTATTTTTGGAATTTGATCAGGAATAGTAGGAACATCTTTAAGATTATTAATCCGAACTGAATTAGGTAATCCAGGATTTTTAATTGGGGATGATCAAATTTATAATACAATTGTAACTGCTCATGCTTTTATTATAATTTTTTTTATAGTAATACCCATTATAATTGGAGGATTTGGAAATTGACTTGTCCCTCTAATATTAGGAGCCCCTGATATAGCTTTCCCCCGAATAAATAATATAAGATTTTGAATATTACCACCTTCTTTAACTCTTCTAATTTCAAGTAGAATCGTAGAAAATGGAGCAGGAACAGGATGAACAGTGTACCCCCCACTTTCTTCTAATATTGCTCATAGAGGCTCTTCAGTAGATTTAGCTATTTTTTCATTACATTTAGCAGGTATTTCTTCAATTTTAGGAGCAATCAATTTTATTACAACTATTATTAATATACGAATTAGAAATATATCATTTGATCAAATACCCTTATTTGTTTGAGCAGTAGGAATTACTGCATTACTTTTACTTCTCTCTTTACCTGTTCTTGCTGGAGCAATTACTATACTCTTAACAGATCGAAATTTAAATACATCTTTTTTTGACCCTGCAGGAGGAGGAGATCCTATTCTTTACCAACATTTATTTTGATTTTTTGGGCACCCAGAAGTTTATATTTTAATTTTACCTGGATTTGGAATAATTTCTCATATTATTTCTCAAGAAAGAGGAAAAAAAGAAACATTTGGGTCATTAGGAATAATTTATGCAATAATAGCAATTGGATTATTAGGATTTATTGTTTGAGCACATCATATATTTACCGTAGGTATAGATATTGACACCCGAGCTTATTTCACTTCTGCTACAATAATTATTGCTGTACCAACAGGTATTAAAATTTTTAGATGATTAGCTACACTTTATGGAACTCAAATTAATTACAGTCCATCTATATTATGAAGATTAGGATTTGTATTTTTATTTACTGTAGGAGGATTAACTGGAGTAATTTTAGCAAACTCTTCAATTGATATTATTTTACATGATACTTATTATGTTGTAGCTCACTTCCACTATGTTTTATCTATAGGAGCAGTATTTGCTATTCTAGGAGGATTTATTCACTGATATCCACTTTTTACTGGATTAAGTTTAAATAATTATTATTTAAAAATCCAATTTATTACAATATTTATTGGGGTAAATTTAACATTCTTCCCTCAACATTTTTTAGGATTAGCAGGTATACCACGACGATATTCAGATTATCCTGATAATTATCTATCTTGAAATATTATTTCATCTTTAGGATCATACATTTCTTTAATTGCTACAATTATAATAATAATAATTATTTGAGAATCTATAATTAATCAACGAATAATTATTTTTTCATTAAATATACCATCTTCTATTGAATGATATCAAAATCTTCCCCCAGCAGAACATTCATATAATGAATTACCTATTATAAGTAATTTCTAATATGGCAGATAATATGTAATGGATTTAAACCCCATTTATAAAGGTTTTCCTTTTTTTAGAAATGGCAACTTGATCAAATTTTAATTTACAAAATGGAGCTTCTCCTCTTATAGAACAAATAATTTTCTTCCATGATCATACTTTAATTATTTTATTAATAATTACTATTTTAGTTATATATTTAATAATAAATTTATTTTTTAATAAATTTATTAATCGATTTTTACTTGAAGGTCAAATAATTGAACTTATTTGAACAATCTTACCAGCTATTACCTTAATTTTTATTGCATTACCATCTTTACGACTATTATATTTATTAGATGAATTAAATAATCCTCTAATTACCCTAAAATCAATTGGACATCAATGATATTGAAGATATGAATATTCAGATTTTAAAAATATTGAATTCGATTCATATATAATTAATAATTCAAATGAAATAAATAATTTTCGATTATTAGATGTAGATAATCGAATTATTTTACCTATAAATAATCAAATTCGAATTTTAGTTACAGCTACTGATGTAATTCACTCATGAACTATTCCTTCCTTAGGAGTAAAAGTTGATGCTAATCCAGGTCGATTAAATCAAACTAATTTTTTTATTAATCGACCTGGAATTTTCTTTGGACAATGTTCAGAAATTTGTGGAGCAAATCATAGTTTTATACCTATTGTTATTGAAAGAATTTCTATAAATAACTTTATTAATTGAATTAATAATTATTCATCATTAGATGACTGAAAGCAAGTATTGGTCTCTTAAACCACTTTATAGTAAATTAGCAATTACTTCTAATGAAAGAATTAGTTAATTTATAACATTAGTATGTCAAACTTAAATTATTACATTAGTAATATTCTTTTATCCCACAAATAATACCAATTAATTGAATTTTTTTTTTTTTTTTTTTATATTTATTTTTATTGTATAATATTATAAATTACTATATTTATTATAATTTTAATTTTAAATTTAAAACTTCTAATAGTTTCAAAAAAAAATATTTTAACTGAAAATGATAAATAATTTATTTTCTATTTTTGACCCTTCAACTAATATTTTTAATATACCACTTAATTGATTAAGAACTTTTATTGGATTAATATTTATTCCATTTACTTTTTGATTAGTTCCAAATCGACATTTATTAGCTTGAAAATTTATTATTATTAAACTTCATAATGAATTTAAAATTCTTCTTAACTTTAATAAAAATAAAGGTTCAACCTTAATTTTTATTTCATTATTTTCATTTATTTTATTTAATAATTTTTTAGGACTTTTTCCTTACATTTTTACAAGTACTAGACATTTAACAATTTCACTAACCTTATCTCTATCTTTATGATTAACATTTATATTATTTGGTTGAATTAATAATACAAAACATATATTTATTCATATAATTCCTCAAGGAACCCCTAGAATTCTTATACCATTTATAGTATTAATTGAAACTATTAGTAATATTATTCGACCTGGAACTTTAGCTATTCGTCTTACTGCAAATATAATTGCAGGACATTTATTATTAACTTTATTAAGAAGAACAGGAACCTCAATAAATAGTTATTTTTTAATTTTCTTAATTATTACTCAAATTTTATTATTAATTTTAGAAAGTGCTGTTGCAGTAATTCAATCCTATGTTATTACAATTTTAAGAACTCTTTATTCTAGTGAAACTAATTAATGACAAAAAATTTTCATAACCATCCATACCATTTAGTAGATTATAGACCATGACCATTAACTGGAGCTATTGGAACTATAACTTTAGTAACAGGACTAGTCAAATGATTCCATAACTTTAATATAAATTTATTAATTTTAGGATATATAATTGTTTTATTAACAATATTTCAATGATGACGAGATATTTGCCGAGAGGGAACTTTCCAAGGAAAGCACACCATTTTAGTTTCTAAAGGATTACGATGAGGAATAATTTTATTTATTATTTCTGAAGTATTTTTTTTTATCTCTTTTTTCTGAGCTTTTTTTCATAGAAGCTTAGCCCCTAATATTGAATTAGGAACTATATGACCACCTATAAGAATTACCCCATTTAATCCATTCCAAATTCCTCTTTTAAATACAATTATTTTAATTACTTCTGGACTAACTGTAACTTGAGCTCATCATGCATTAATAAATAATAATTTTTCCCAAACTTCTCAAAGTTTATTAATTACTATTATATTAGGATTTTACTTTTCATTTTTACAAATATACGAATATTATGAAGCCCCTTTCACAATTTCAGATAGAGTTTATGGATCTACATTTTTTATAGCAACAGGATTCCACGGATTACATGTAATTATTGGAACAATTTTTATTCTAACTTGTTACATTCGATTTTTAAATAACCATTTTTTTAGAACACATCATTTTGGATTTGAAGCAGCAGCATGATATTGACACTTTGTAGATGTTGTATGATTATTTTTATATATTTCTATTTATTGATGAGGTAATTAATTATTTATATAATATATTTAGTATATTTGACTTCCAATCAAAAAGTTTAAAATTTTTAATATAAATAATTAAAATTATAATTTTAATATCAACTATTTTTTTTTTTATTTCTAACTTACTCATTATTTTTTCATCAATTATTTCTAAAAAAACAAATTTAGACCGAGAAAAATGTTCCCCATTTGAATGCGGATTTGACCCAAAATCCCTTCCACGAATTCCCTTTTCATTACATTTTTTTCTAATTACAGTAATTTTTTTAATTTTTGATGTAGAAATTGCTTTAATTTTTCCAATTATTCCAACTTTTAATTTAACAAATATTTTAATTTGATTTAAAACATGTATTTTTTTCTTAATTATATTATTATTAGGTATTTATCATGAATGAAATCAAAAAATACTAAATTGAACATATTAGGAAAATAGTTTAAATAAAACATTTGATTTGCATTCAAAAAATATTAATTTAATTAATTTATCTTAAATAAGAAGCAATACCATGCATTTAATTTCGACTTAAAAGATAGAGTAAAATTACTCCTTATTTAATTAATTGAAACCAAAATAGAGGTATATCACTGTTAATGATATTAATGAATTAGAATTCCAATTAAAGAAATATTTTATATTAAGCTGCTAACTTAATTTTAGTGGTTAAATACCATTAATATTTCTTATTTATATAGTTTAACAAAAACTTTACATTTTCAATGTAAAAATAAAATTTTAATTTTTATAAATTACCTAAAGATAAATTATCACCCTAATATCTTCAATATTATACTCTTAATTAAGCTATTTAAGTAATTATTTTAATATAAACATTGTTATTAATAATATTCATAAAACAAATCTATATAAATAAATTTTAAAATTATTCATTATTAGTATATTAAAAATAATAGAATAATTTTTTAAAATATTATATAAACCTTGACCTCTATATAATTCTCTTCAACCAAAATCAATAGTTTTTGTTAAATTTTGACCTAATTTTAATACAAAATAATTTACCCCATAAGTAAATAAATTTGGCATAAATCACATTGTACCTAAAAAACTTCTTAAATTATAAAAACTTATAAATTTATTTAAAGAATGTAAATTTATCACTCTAATTAATCAACCTATTACTACCCCTGTAACTCTGACATAAATTACTATTATTTTTAAATTAAAAGGTAAAAAAATTATATATGGATAATTAAAAATAAATCAACTTAAAACTCCCCCAGAAATTACTCTTATAAATAATAATAAAATTATTCTTTTTAATATAACATAATCTTCATCATATAAATTATAAACTCTAAATAAATTAAACTCATTAACTATTAAATATAATGATAAACGAATAGAATAAAATACAGTTAATCCAGTAGAAAAATAATATAAAAAAAAAATTACTAAATTTAAATTTCTTATTCTAACCATTTCTAAAATTAAATCCTTAGAATAAAATCCAGATAAAAAAGGAATTCCACATAATGATAAATTAGAAATATTAAAACAAAGAGCAGTCATAGGAATATATATTCTTAACCCTCCTATATAACGAATATCTTGATTATCATTTATTATGTGAATAATCATCCCCGCACATATAAATAATAAAGCCTTGAATATAGCATGAGTTAAAAGATGAAAAAATGCTAAATCACTAAACCCTATTCTTAAAATTCTTATTATTAATCCTAATTGTCTTAAAGTAGATAATGCAATAATTTTTTTTAAATCAAACTCATAAATAGCCGAAATCCCAGCTATAAATATTGTTAAACCTGAAATTAATAATAATATTTTTAAAAATTCAGTATTAACTAATAATGAATTAAATCGAATTAATAAATATACTCCAGCAGTTACTAAAGTTGAAGAATGAACTAAAGCAGAAACAGGAGTGGGAGCTGCTATAGCAGCAGGTAATCAAGCACTAAAAGGAATTTGAGCTCTTTTAGTTATAGCCCCTAAAATAATTAATCCTCTAATAACCCTTATTCTAAAATCTATTTTTATCAATTCTAAATAAAAAATAAAATTTCATCTCCCATAATTTACTATTCAAGCAATTACTATTAATAATATTACATCTCCAACACGATTAGATAAAACAGTCAACATTCCTGCATTATAAGATTTTATATTTTGATAATAAATTACTAACCCATAAGAAACTAATCCTAAACCATCTCAACCTAAAAAAATTCTAATAATATTAGGACTTAAAATTAATAATATTATTGATAAAACAAATATTAATACTAAAATAATAAATCGATTTAAATTTAATTCTGATCTTATATATCTTTTTCTATAATAAATTACAGATGAAGAAATTAAAGAAACAAATATTATAAATAATAATGATATTCAATCTAATAATACTGAAAAAACAATATTTATAGAATTAAAAGAAATAATTTCCCACTCTAAAAAAATAACAGTATTAGTTATTAAAAAATATATCATAAATAATATATTAATTAATATAAAAATAAATAAAAAAAAAAATCTAATAAAACAAATTGAATTATTATTTTTAATAACTTAAAATGGAACCCCATATATTTGACTCCACAAATCAATATTTTTTATTAAATTATTTAAGTTAAATTCAAATTCTATAATCAAATTTAAAGATAAAAATATTTAAAGGAAATCAATGTAAAAATAATAATAAATATTCTCGAGAAACCCCAGAGTAAAAACTGTATAAACCTAAATTATACCCTCCATGTTGAGAATAAGAAAATAAATATAAACTATAACCAGCTCTAAAAAAAGAAATTATTATTAATATAATTATTGTTATTCAAGATCATCTTACTATTCTATTAATTAATTCAACTTCCCCTAAAAAATTTATTGAAGGAGGAGCTGCTATATTCCCAATTATAAATAAAAATCACCATAAGCTTATTGAAGGTATAAAATTTATTATCCCTTTATTTATAAATAATCTTCGAGTTCCTAAACGCTCATAATTAATATTTGATAAACAAAATATACCAGATGAACATAATCCATGGCCAATTATTAAAATATATGAACCAAAAATTCCCCAATAATTCATAGTTATAATACCCCCAATTACTATTCCTATGTGAGCAACTGATGAATAAGCAATTAAAGACTTCATATCTACTTGACAAAAACACTTTAATCTAACAAAAACTCCACCAACTAAACTAATAACAATTCAAAGTTGACCAATTTTTATTGTTAACTCTTGAAAAATTACTAAAATTCGCAATAAACCATAACCCCCTAATTTTAATATAACTCCAGCTAAAATTATTGAACCGGAAATTGGAGCCTCAACATGAGCCTTAGGAAGTCATAAATGAACAAAATATATAGGTATTTTCACAAAAAAAGCTAAAATTATTGATAAATATAAAATTAAAGAAGTACTTTGATAAAATTTATATATATAAATAATTATTCTATTAATATTATTATAAATAAAAAATAAACCTATTAATAATGGTAAAGAAACAAATAAAGTATAAAATAATAAATATAAACCTGCTTGAATACGCTCTGGCTGATACCCCCACCCTAAAATTAAAATTAAAGTAGGAATTAATCTCCCCTCAAAAAACAAATAAAATATTAAAATATTTATTATAGAAAAAGTTATATATAATATAATTAATAAAAATATAATATTTAATAAAAATAAATTTCTATAATAATTTATTTTTATTAAATTTTCTCTTGCCATAATTATTAAAGAACAAATTCAAATTCTTAATAAAATTAACCCAAATGAAATTATATCGCAACCTAATATATATCTTAAATTACAAAAACTCATTATATTTAAATTTATAATTATAAATAAAAATATTAAAAAAAATAACATTATATGAACCAATCAAAATATATTTTTTATAAAACATAAAGGTATTATAAAAATTAAATATAATAAAAATTTTATCATAATAAATTATAACTTTGAAAATAATCATTCCCAAAAGTACGAATTATAGACACTAAAATTGATAAACCTAAAGCACCTTCACAAACAGAAAAAACTAAAAAAACTATTAATATATATAAATCATAATTTATTATTAAAAAATAATAAGTTATTAATAAATAAATTCTTAAAACAATAAATTCTAAACTTAATAATACAATTAACAAATGTTTATGCTTTCTAACAAAAATTATATTACCAATAAAAAATATAATTAAAACTAATAATTTTATCATTTGTGTTTTTATAGTTTAAAAAAAACATTGGTCTTGTAAACCAAAAATAATTCAATATTTAAAAACTTCAAAGAAAAAAGAAACCTCTTATCAATAATCTCCAAAATTATTATTTTAATTAAACTATTCTTTGAAATCACATTTTTTTTATCAATAATAATAATCTTTATTTCTTTATTTATATTATTTACAACCCATCCTTTAAGAATAGGATTAATAATTCTACTCCAAACTCTTTTACTATCATTAATTTTAGGAATTTATATTAATACTTATTGATTTTCATATATTCTTTTTCTTGTATTTTTAGGAGGATTACTAGTTTTATTTATTTATGTATCTAGAATTGCCTCTAATGAAATACTAAATTTTTCGCTAAAAATAAAAATATACTTTTTTTTCAGAATTATCCTATTTTTTTTATTTTCAATATTAAAAATAAAAAATTATTATTTAATAAATAATTTTATTAATAATGAAATAAATAGCTTTAATGAATACTTTTTATTTTTTAATGAAAATAAAATTAACTTATCAAAATTATATAATTCACAAACATTTTTAATAATTATAATAATTATTATTTACTTATTTATTACTCTAATTGCAGTAATTAAAATTACTAATATTTTTTTTGGGCCATTACGATCTTTTAACTAATGATAAAAAAATTTTTTCCTTTACGAAAAACTCATCCATTATTAAAAATTTTAAATAATTCATTAATTGATTTACCTTCACCTTCAAATATTTCAATTTGATGAAACTTTGGATCATTACTAGCTTTATGTTTAATTACTCAAATCTTAACAGGATTATTCCTCACTATATATTATTATGCTAATATTGAATTAGCATTTTATAGAGTAAATTACATTTGCCGAAATGTAAATTATGGATGAATAATTCGTACATTACATGCTAATGGAGCTTCATTTTTTTTTATTTGTATTTATATTCATATTGGACGAGGAATTTATTATGAATCATTTAATTATATTTACACTTGAATAGTAGGTATTATTATTTTATTTTTATTAATAATAACAGCATTTATGGGATATGTATTACCCTGAGGTCAAATATCATTTTGAGGAGCAACAGTCATTACTAACCTTCTTTCTGCTATCCCTTATTTAGGAACATCACTATTAAATTGAATTTGAGGGGGATTTGCTGTAGATAACCCAACATTAACTCGATTTTATACATTTCATTTCCTAATACCATTTGTAATTTTAGCAATAACAATAATTCACTTATTATTTTTACATCAAACTGGATCTAATAATCCTTTAGGAACCAATAGTAATCTAGATAAAATTCCATTCCACCCATATTTTACATTTAAAGATTTAATTGGATTCATTTTAATAATATTTATTTTAGTAATATTAACCTTAACAAATCCTTACATATTAGGGGACCCTGATAATTTCATTCCAGCTAATCCCTTAGTTACCCCAGTACATATTCAACCAGAATGATACTTCCTTTTTGCATATGCAATTTTACGTTCAATCCCCAATAAGCTTGGAGGAGTTATTGCATTATTAATATCAATTTTAATTATTGCTATTCTTCCTTTTACTTTTAATAAAAAAATACAAGGAATTCAATTTTATCCTATTAATCAAATCCTATTCTGATCTATAATTACAACTATTATTCTCTTAACATGAATTGGAGCTCGACCTGTTGAACCCCCTTATATTATTACTGGTCAAATTTTAACAATTATTTATTTTTCTTATTACATTATTAACCCAATTATTAATAAAATATGAGATAAAATAATTTTTAATTATTAATTAATGAGCTTGTTAAAGCATTTGTTTTGAAAACTTAAGAAAGAATAAATAATTCTATTAATTTATACTAAAAATATTTATTAAATAATAAATATTTTTAGTCCTAAGTATAAAATCATCATATTTAAAGAAATAGGTAAATAAACCTTTCAACATAAATATATTAATTTATCATAACGATAACGAGGTAATGTCCCCCGTACTCAAATAAATAAAAAAGAAATAAATCTCAATTTTAAATAAAATAATAAATCCAAACTATAACCTCCTATATACAATAAAATGAATATTATACTTATAAATAAAATTCTTGAATATTCAGCTAAAAAAATTAATGCAAATCCCCCTCTTCTATATTCAATATTAAACCCTGAAACTAATTCTCTTTCCCCCTCAGCAAAATCAAAAGGAGTACGATTAGTTTCAGCTAATATTGACGAAAATATACATATTGATAAAGGAAATATCAAAAATAAAAATCAAATATTATACTGAAAAATTCTTAAACTTACCAAATTAAAATCTATAATTAAAATTAATGAAGAACCAAAAATTAAAGCTAATCTTACTTCATAAGAAATAGTTTGAGCAACAGCCCGCAATCCTCCTAATATTGAATAATTTGAATTAGATGATCAACCCGCTATTAATAAAATATATACCCCAACTCTTGTACAACAAAAAAAAAATAAAACACCTAAATTAAATGTAATCAAATTAAAAGAATAAGGAATCAACATTCAAATAATTAAAGATAGAAAAAATCCAATTACAGGAGAATAATAATAATATAAATAATTAGAATAATTTAAATATGTTTGCTCCTTTCTAAATAATTTTAAACCATCAGAAAAAGGTTGTAAAATTCCTATAAATCCTAATTTATTTGGCCCTTTTCGAATTTGAATATAACCTAAAACTTTACGCTCTAATAAAGTTAAAAAGGCTACCCCTACTAAAACACCAATAAATAAAATCAATAAACCTAAAACAATATTTAACTTTTCAATTATTAACACTACTACTTATATAAATAATTATATATTTATGACTTTTAAAACCATTACATTTTTTTGCCAAAATAGTTAAAAAAATTAATAATATTTTATTTAAAAAAATTATTTTTAATAATTGATCCTTTCGTACTAAATTATTATATATTAATAAAGATAGAAACCAACCTGGCTCACACCGGTTTGAACTCAGATCATGTAAGATTTTAATGATCGAACAGATCAAAATTTTAAACTTTTGCATTTAAATTTTATCTTAATCCAACATCGAGGTCGCAAACTTTTTTTCTTATATGAACTAAAAAAAAAAATTACGCTGTTATCCCTAAGGTAATTTAATCTTTTAATCATAAATTATGGATCAAAATTTCATTAATTAATGTTAATTTTTTAAAAAAAGTTTTTTAAATTTTTCTATCACCCCAACAAAATATTTTAATTTATAAAAATTCAAACTTTTATATAAAATTTTTATAAATTAAAATATAAAACTCTATAGGGTCTTCTCGTCTTTTATAAAAATTTTAGCTTTTTGACTAAAAAATTAAATTCTATTATTAATAAAGAGACAGTTTATATCTCATCAAATCATTCATACAAGTCTTCAATTAAAAGACTATTGATTATGCTACCTTTGTACAGTCAATATACTGCAGCCCTTTAAAATTATTCAGGGGGCAGATTAGACTTTAAATTATTTTCAAAAAGACATGTTTTTGATAAACTTAAGTGAATATAAATTTGCCGAATTCCTTTTTATTAATTTAAATAATTTTTATTTTTATTATAAATTATATACTAATTTTATCATTATAACTATTTTTTTTTTTATTAAAAAATATTTTTTTATAAAAAATTATATTAAAATAAAATTTTAATTAAATGAAATTATTTATAAAAAACTATAATTTTTAAAAAATATAAATTTTAAAAATTTCAAATATTTTATTTTTACTATAAAAATTTAATTTAAAGCTTATCCCCTAAAATATATAGTTAAATTTTTTAATAAATTAATTAATTAATTTATTAAAAAATTAATTTAAAATTAAATTTTTTTCTAAAAAAATTAGATATCTTTCAAAACGATTAACTTTTCATTTCTAATTAATTATTAAAAATAATTATGCAACATTAACTTTCTTAATTAATTAACTCTTTGAAATTCGAAATAAATTAAACTAAATTATTTTTTTTAATAAACTCTGATACACAAGATACAATAAATAAAATTTACTTTTTAATAAATTTTTATTTCAATATTTTCAATTTTCTTCCACAATACTAATTTACTATAAATTTTAAAATTTTTTCTATAAATATACTTTAACCCCCATTAAATATTTTATATTAAAATTTTTTTTCATATTATTAAATTTTCCCCCTCAAACTAATTATAATAATAATTTCTTTTCAATGTAAATGAAATACTTATACAAGCTCTAATTTGTCTTTCTAGGAACACTTTCCAGTACCCCTACTTTGTTACGACTTATTTCAATTTTTAAATGAAAGTGACGGGCAATATGTACATATTTCAATTATAAATCATTTTAAAAAACTATTTAAAATTACATTTAAATCCACCTTCAAATAAATATTTCAAAATTACTATTCGTTTATATAAATATATTGTAATCCATCTTAAATTTAATTATAATCTACATCTTGATCTGAATTAATTTTAAATTAAAATTTTAAAATATTATTTTTATCTAAAAATATTTTTTTAACAACGATATATAAAATTTTAAATTAAATATGATTATTCGTGGAATATCAATTATTAGACAGATTCCTCTAAATGAACTAAAATACCGCCAAATTATTTAAGTTTCAATAAATAATTACATACTATTTTAGTAATTTAAATTAATTTTTTATAATAGGGTATCTAATCCTAGTTTTTTATAAAATTTTTAAAATCATAATTTTAATTTAAATTTTTAAAAAATTAAAATTTCGCTTAATAATTTTTTTTTTTAATTTAATATTTTATTATTTATTTTTACTAATAAAATTTATTTAAATTTTTGTATAACCGCAACTGCTGGCACAAAATTTGTTATTTAATTTTTGTATTACTAAATCTTAATTTCTTAAATTTTTAATTTTAATTACTATACATTTTCTTATTAAATTTTTTAAATTTAACAAAATTAATACTAAAATTTATATGTAAATTAAACTTAAAATAAATTCTTTAAATCATAAATTTTTATCTATTTTTAAATATTACCACATAGATTTTTTTTTTTTTTTTTTTATATTAAAAATTTACATTTTTATTAAATTTTATTTAATTTCTTTTATTCTTTCTTAGAATATTTGTATAAATACAAATTCACTATTGAACAATTAATAATAAGTGTAAATGAAAAAAATTATAAATATAATATTTATTTTTTTAACAATTTATTAAATATAAATTTATAATAATTATTTAAATAATTAATTTATTATTATATTTATAATATATTAAATATTTAATATGCATGCACGTATAAAAAAAACAAAGATAAATTTACCTTTATTTTTTTTTTAAACCTATTTCAATAAATTTACATATAAATATATAAAAAAAAA